GTGTAATTTTTGATCTAAGACGACAAGAGCAGAATCACGCTCTGTAGGATTTGAACCTACGACATTGGGTTTTGGAGACCCACGTTCTACCGAACTGAACTAAGAGCGCTTTCGTATCACAACGTAAAAGACTGTAAAGAAGGAGATTCGGTTTTTTTTACCCCAATAAAAAACTTCTTGCATGTGTATACTATCATAAAATTAAAGATTATGTATGTCAAAATTAAATCGATCTAAAATCGATCTCTGGTTACTCCTCCTCTGAGCAGTAATTGATAGGGATGACAGGATTTGAACCCGTGACATTTTGTACCCAAAACAAACGCGCTACCAAGCTGCGCTACATCCCTTTCAATTGGTCTACAGTATCATTGTAGAGAATCCCCGTCTTGTTTTCCACATCCTTATTATTTTATTCCCTCCGTTGATATGCAAAATTGATCTTACCATTTCTTCTTTTTGGTCTCATATCATATAACATATAATAATAAATGAATATTTTTCTTGGGAATTCTCAGGCGTAAAGTGAATCTTTTTTCTGCTTTAAGAAAAAGAAAATCTTATCTACCAAACCATTGCACATTTCAATTTGAATTAGGATTCCGCGCACAAATACAAGTGGTCTTTAACTACATATACATCTCTTACCATAATGTATTACAATATGGTATGGAATACAAAAAAAAAGGAGGATTTTTAATGCGAGATCTAAAAACATATCTTTCCGTGGCACCGGTACTAAGTACTCTATGGTTCGGGTCTTTAGCAGGTTTATTGATCGAAATTAATCGTTTATTCCCGGATGCGTTGACATTTCCTTTTTTTTCATTCTAGTTATTGAAATGGAAAGGGGTGAAGAAGATTAGAGATAGAATCAAATATTTGTGACTAATCTCTTTTTCCCCTCTTTTTTTTTTTTTAGAATTAGATAGATAGAATAAGGGAGGAAAGAGAAAGAAAAAAGTGGATTCAACCTCCGTGAAACTCGGGTCGGGCTCCAATTAAATTAATAATACAGTTAAAAGAAAACGGAAATGTGGCTAGGGTAAGAGTATCATACAATACAAGATACTTAAATGAAATACTGTACTGTGATTAGCAATATAGTTAGAAATTATTGTATTACTTATTATTTACTATATTGATTGCAACAAAATCTTTATTTCAAAATAAAATTTTGAGTGGTTAGCAACTTCTATTTTTTTGTTCCTTGCTTCTTATTCGCTTCGGATCAGAAAATAGAAAAGTTGGATGAATCAAAAACCCAAAGGAGGTTCATGGCCAAGGGTAAAGATGTCCGAGTAAGGGTTATTTTGGAATGTACCAGTTGTATTCGAAACGGTGTTAATAAGGAATCAAGGGGTATTTCCAGATATATTACTCAAAAGAATCGACACAATACACCTAGTCGATTGGAATTGAGAAAATTCTGTCCTTATTGTTACACACATACAATTCATGGGGAGATAAAGAAATAGAGATGGATCGAACCGAGTGCTTGTGTGTCACCCTTCCAAGGAACATGAAAAATAATATAGATATATATCTATATTATTTCATATATTTAAATGGAAACAAATACAAATAAATAAATATAGACAAACCAAATCCTCTTAATTAATTCTATAAATCATTTTTGATTTCATCGAAATGGGATTTTAGCGATAAGGAATAAACAAATTATGGATAAATCCAAGCGACTCTTTCTTAAATCCAAGCGATCTTTTCGTAGGCGTTTGCCCCCGATCCAATCGGGGGATCGAATTGATTATAGAAATATGAGTTTAATTAGTCGATTTATTAGTGAACAAGGAAAAATATTATCTAGACGGGTGAATAGATTGACCTTAAAAGAACAACGATTAATTACTATTGCTATAAAACAAGCTCGTATTTTATCTTCGTTACCTTTTCTTAATAATGAGAAACAATTTGAAAGAAGTGAGTCGACCGCTAGAACTACTGGTCTTAGAACCAGAAAAAAATAGGCTTTCTCTTCAACTGAATCAAAATTCCAATTCAAACTCAAACACAGATGGATGTTCTATTCAAAAAATACGAGAAGCAGTCGTGTCGTAATAAAAAAAAAGAATTGGGGAAGAAGAATAAATCTTTTTTTTTATTGAGCGTGTTCGCTCATTTTGACGACTTTATCATATTATCCTATACTAATTTCTACTCTACCTTCCCGGAGTTCATTCTCCAGAGAACTCCATTTTAAAATTATGACGAATTCCTTCCAACTTCTTTATTTTATGATCTCATTGGAAATCATATAAAGACAATTCCTATTTGATATAGCTATTTGTGCAAGTATTTTGCGATTAAGAAGCAACTGCGCCTTATACAGATTGTGTATTAATCTACTATAAATATAGGATACCAGATTCCCGCGAATTGCTGCATTTATTCGAGTTATCCACAAACGACGAAAATCCCTTTTTTTCCTATCTCTATCACGATGAGCCGAAACCAAAGCTCTTAGTTTCTGTTGAGTAATTGTTCGAGTAAGTCTTGAATGAGCCCCGCGAAAGCTTGATGCAAATAAACGAATTTTTGTTTTACGTCTCCGAGCTATATATCCTCGTCTAATTCTGGTCATTGAATAAATGAAACTTTGATGAATAACTAATTGATTTCCTTTCTTTCAGTTATTCTTTTCCCCTTTCCTAGTCTATTAATAACAAAACGGATTCTTCCAATTTATAAAATCAAAATTCCAATGGCTTTTGCTACTCTAACCTTCCCGACCACGCTTTTTTCCTTTTTTCTAGGCATTGGAAATAAAGTAGTAAATATAAATAGATAAATAAATTGTGGGTTCCATCGTCTCTATGGTTACTTCTTAAACGGTGAGGTCCTTTCTATACACCGGAGCCCCTTCTTTCATTTAATCAATGCTATTGGTAACTTGTACAGTTACCATTCTTTGGCTCTACCCGTGAATTTTCTAGTAATAGGTCTTTCATAACGAGATAGACTTTATACAGTAACGGTATTTAATTATGAAGATTGGTGAGGTAGCTGACCCTGTTAGTCCGTTCTTGCAAGAGTAGAAACATAATCTTTCTGCTTTTTTTTAATAGTATTTACCCCGCTTAATGGATAACTATTTGTTACCAATGGGGAATTCTTTCTCACCTTAAATTACAAATTGAGGTGATTGAATTTGCGCCAATGGAAACCATAAATTTCATACACAATAGAAAGATATGATAGATCTATTTTTTTTATATAGTGAATGCAGTTCTTCCATTCTATCCGATTCACTGGTACTGATCATTGATACTGGAAAATTTTTTTCTTTTGTTTTGTCTCAGCCCATGATTTAAACGAGTCGCACATACACCCTTGTACATGTTCCTCGGCGCTGAGGGCATCCCCCAAGAGCGGGGGATTTCGTGACGTTTCTGATTGGCTGTCTTGGGTTTCTAATAAGTTGTTTAATAGTTGGCATGCTGAATTATACATTATGGGCTGGTTTAGATCGATCCTAACCGGATGATTATGAATTTCTTGTATTTAATAGATTAATAGAATATTAAACCCTTAAGAAGTAAGAAGATAAAATCTTAAATTGTGTATTTGCGTGAAATCACTCTTCTTTTTTATCCAACCGCTACAAGATCAACAATTCCATGAGCTTGGGCTTCTGTTGCTGACATAAAAACATCCCTTTCCATGTCTTCGGATACAACCCATAAAGGCTTGCCTGTTCTTTGTACATAAACCCTTGTAAGGATTTCGCGCAGTTTCAGTAGTTCTTCCGCTTCCAGGATAACTTCTCCCGTTTGCCCCTCAGAAAAACCGCCAATAGGTTGATGGATCATTACCCTGATGATATATTATAACATAATAAAAGGTTCCTCTATCTCGCACGATTAGGCGGGGGGAAGAGATAAAGAATAAGAAAAAGAGAGAATTGAACAACCGTACAGGCATTTTTTCGCATTGCATACGGCTCGACAATGGAATTCGTCTTTTTACCTTTCATCAAATAAAGAGAAAATATGGGGTCTATTATCCCCAGATCGGTCAATGATCCAATTACCACCCTTCTTTTTTTGGAGGAGTTCAAAAATACTATGATGGCTCCGTTGCTTTATATATTTATTTCGTTTGTGAGTCAGCAATCCCAAAGTTTCTTTGTTTTTTTTTTTTCAAATCAAAAAGAAAAAAAAAATCTTCTTTTTTTTTTTCGTACCTTTTCATAACATAAATATTGTTAATAACCTTCCGGTGTGAAAAAAGTTTGTGACGCTGAAATAGGCCTACGATAGGTAAGATAAACTCGGAATACCCCTCCTTTATCTCATACTACTCCTTCGATACATAATCTAATATTTTGAAAAAAAAAAACAATAACAATTTTCATATCGAATTCGAAGTGCCATGCTATTATTACTTAATATATTAATAATTCATATGGCGAAGGCATAGTCTTCTTTTTTCTCTCAAATAAAAAACTCATTGGCGCCAAGCGTGAGGGAATGCTAGACGTTTGGTAATTTCGCCCCCGGCCAGGAGAAAAGACCCCATTGAGGCGGCCAATCCCATGCATATTGTCTGTACATCTGGTCGTATAAATTGCATAGTATCATAAATAGCTATTCCGGGTATTACCCACCCGCCAGGAGAGTTTATAAACAAATACAAATCCTTGGTCTCATTCTCTATACTAAGATATACCATAACACCAATAAGTTGATTCGAGATCTCGCTATCAACCATTTGGCCTAAAAAAAGTAATCTTTCTCGATAAAGTCGGTTGATTAGGATAAAATTGTATCCCTTCGGAGCCGTACAGGCACTTTTTGATGCATACGGTTCAACAAAACTTGCGAAAAAAAATCAATGTGTAGCTCCCAGCCCCCTTTCTTGTTTCCTATCGGGCTCTTTCTATCGAAGGGGTTTTTCTTCCATTTTTTAAGAACAATGAGTTTGGCCGGTTTTCCTATACCTATAATATTCTTATATAAAAAAAGCAATTCACTAATCGAACTAACTTTTCATTGATGTATTTTTTCATCGAGATCCAATCCAAAAATCACGATGTAATTTTCTTGTTCCTGAATGGGCTTCTTCCATTTTTTTAGGTTTATGCTCTACTCCGAGTAAGAATCTGCCCGATTTTTATTTGTACATATAGGACAAATGACCCCCATACCACGTCTCTTTTTTGCTATGACTTCGTCCCTTTTTTTTTTTATTCATTTGTTTCATGTCTTCTGCCAAATATTCGACATATTCATCATATTTATTATTCCATTGATTAACAGTTTGAGATCACTCCTATTTCGAATCAATTTCTAAATGGAATCGTTTATGATATCTATGATCTAAGTAATAATCATAGATATATTCCCAATTGGGTTTTTCTAAACGGAGCCTGGATACCTCATTTTATTGGTCCAGCCAAGACGACCATAAATTTTTTTTATTGCTAATATTAATCTGGATACCTCCGCACAAAAAGGATCTAATTGCACTTCATTGCACTTCACGCTACAAATTTTTGATAATTCAATCAATTTTTTTGGGCGAAACCGAGGCTATCTCGATCGGAGGAGAGAATGGGGAAATCCCATATGACCCAATAGATCTGACAAGTCGCACTATACGTCAACCCAAGATGCATTCTTTTCTCCGGAACCTCGAAAAGGTACTTTTGGAACACCAATAGGCATAAAATGAAAGAAAAAAGAATTAAGTACTCTAATTCACTTTGATGTGGAAGCGTAATAATGGGCTTCTTGTCTTAATAATATTGGCCTTTATCATATTTTATACATAGATTGAATAAGTTCAGAAAATAAAGGAAAATTCTTACGAATAGGTCCTTTGAATGATGACCAAATATGGATGCATCCGCTCATAGAAAAGGGAATCAACCCCCATTGCGTATTGGTACTTATCGAGTATAGAATAGATTTGCTTCTCTTTTTTCCTACGAACCGAACTCTTCCATTACCATTATTACTAAAAAATATTACTAAAAGAATAGAACAAATATTCATCCTTTTTTCGAGATAATCCACTGAAAAAAAGGGGGTACATAGCAGAGTTTTTTTCAATGCAATAAAGTTACACAGTGTCTATTTTTTGTTAATAAAGGGGTAGTCCCATGGGTTTGCCTTGGTATCGTGTTCATACCGTCGTATTGAATGATCCCGGTCGTTTGATTGCTGTCCATATAATGCATACAGCTCTGGTTGCTGGTTGGGCCGGTTCAATGGCTCTATATGAATTAGCAGTTTTTGATCCCTCCGATCCAGTTCTTGATCCAATGTGGAGACAAGGCATGTTCGTCATACCCTTCATGACTCGTTTAGGAATAACCAATTCATGGGGCGGTTGGAGTATTACAGGAGGGACGATAACGAATCCGGGTATTTGGAGTTACGAAGGTGTAGCCGGGGCACATATTGTGTTTTCTGGCTTGTGCTTCTTGGCAGCTATCTGGCATTGGGTGTATTGGGATCTAGAAATATTTGGTGATGAGCGTACAGGAAAGCCTTCTTTGGATTTGCCTAAGATCTTTGGAATTCATTTATTTCTTTCAGGAGTGGCTTGCTTTGGTTTTGGGGCATTTCATGTAACAGGATTGTATGGTCCTGGAATATGGGTGTCCGACCCGTATGGACTAACTGGAAAGGTACAATCTGTAAATCCAGCGTGGGGTGTGGAAGGTTTTGATCCTTTTGTTCCAGGAGGAATAGCCTCTCATCATATTGCAGCAGGGACATTGGGCATATTAGCAGGCTTATTCCATCTTAGTGTCCGCCCACCTCAACGTCTATACAAAGGATTACGTATGGGTAATATTGAAACCGTTCTTTCCAGCAGCATCGCTGCTGTCTTTTTTGCAGCTTTTGTTGTTGCTGGAACTATGTGGTATGGTTCAGCAACTACCCCCATCGAATTATTTGGTCCCACCCGTTATCAATGGGATCAGGGATACTTTCAGCAAGAAATATATCGAAGAGTTAGTGCTGGACTAGCCGAAAATCAAAGTTTATCAGAAGCTTGGTCTAAAATTCCTGAAAAATTAGCTTTTTATGATTACATCGGAAATAATCCGGCGAAAGGGGGATTATTCAGAGCGGGTTCAATGGATAACGGGGATGGAATAGCTGTCGGGTGGTTAGGACACCCTATCTTTATAGATAAAGAAGGGCGTGAACTTTTTGTACGTCGTATGCCTACTTTTTTTGAAACATTTCCTGTTGTTTTGGTAGACGGAGATGGAATTGTTAGAGCCGATGTTCCTTTTAGAAGGGCAGAATCAAAGTATAGTGTCGAACAAGTAGGTGTAACTGTTGAGTTCTATGGTGGCGAACTGAATGGAGTGAGTTATAGTGATCCTGCTACTGTGAAAAAATATGCTAGACGTGCTCAATTGGGTGAAATTTTTGAATTAGATCGTGCTACTTTGAAATCCGATGGTGTTTTTCGTAGCAGTCCAAGGGGTTGGTTTACTTTTGGACACGCTTCGTTTGCTCTGCTTTTCTTCTTCGGACACATTTGGCATGGTGCTAGAACCTTGTTCAGAGATGTTTTTGCTGGTATTGACCCAGATTTGGATGCTCAAGTGGAATTTGGAGCATTCCAAAAACTTGGCGATCCAACTACAAGAAGACAAGTAGCCTGATGCAACATTGCTCTGCTATTTTTCGCTTCTCACTTCTATCTATTTTCGGTTTGTGATTTTAAATAAGGTACTGGAGAAATCTGGATTTAAATCCTCGTCTTTTTTTGATTCTTTTTTTTTTATTCTTTTTTTTTCCTTTAATCCGGGAGATGATCCCAAATAAACAGGTATGGAAGCTATAATTGTAAACCACGATCGAATTTATGGAAGCATTGGTTTATACATTCCTCTTAGTCTCGACTCTAGGGATCATTTTTTTCGCTATCTTTTTTCGAGACCCGCCTAAAGTTCCAACTAAAAAATGAAATGATTTTTCATTATATCAATTGAAGTAATGGGCCTCCCAATATTGGGAGGCCCATTACTTCAACTAATCCCCGTGTTCCTCAAATGGATCTCTTAGCTGTTGAGAGGGTTGCCCAAAAGCAGTATATAAGGCGTACCCCGTAAAACTTACAAGTAAACCAGATATAGAGATGGCGACTAGAGTTGCTGTTTCCATTATTATATAATTTCAAGATCACAATGGATCTACGATAAGATCGTTTATTTACAACGGAATGGTATACAAAGTCAACAGATCTCGATGAATACAAAATAGGATTTATGGCTGCACAAACTGTTGAGGGTAGTTCTAGAGCTCGTCCAAGACGAACTTCTGTAGGGGGTTTATTGAAACCATTGAATTCGGAATATGGTAAAGTAGCTCCTGGATGGGGAACTACTCCTTTGATGGGTGTCGCAATGGCTCTATTTGCGATATTCCTATCTATTATTTTGGAGATTTATAATTCTTCCGTTTTACTGGACGGAATTTCACTGAATTAGATTCACAAGAACCCCAAAATCCTAGCTGTTAAATAAGCATTTAGGTCTCGGATTTTTTTTTTTAGTTGATTGGTAGTTCGACCGCGAAATTTTTTTGTTTCTGTATTTCCGGAATATGAGTGTGTGACTTGTTCTAATTGATCCTATTGATAGTACAGAGAATGGGTCTGTCGTCTTGAGAGAGATGGTTTTACCCCGTCAGATATTCATTCTAGTATCTGGAGCACGGAATATATAAAATAGATCACGAAGTATTCGAACTATGATTCATACTTAATATTCAGACCTCGCGGCCGGATTCAAAAAATTTTTCCAAAGAAAAAGTTATAAATCATAAATTGAAAGATTTTTCTTCTTTCAAATTCCCCATTTCTGCTTTGATTTTGCTCAAAGGACAAACGTTTCTTTGGATTTTTAGTCATTATATTTATATCTATTCTACTCGTTGAATAAATGATGATCCAATGGTTCTTACTCAGGGAATCTTTGGACTTAATTTGAAGGTTTTGTTGAATCATCGTGGTTCCAGTATGAATCTGAAGTTTCAATTGATTCATAGGGTCTTAACAAGAAAATTCCTATCAATAATAAAGAAAACATAAAGTAAAGCTGCATTACATACAAATAAAACTAGCAAATAAAAAAAAAAAAAACGAAATAGGTAAATAGAAGATTCAAGAGGCCTGTAACGATCAACATAAAGACAAGCGAGTCGACTTGATTTTTTGGCATGCTAATTATAAGCACAAAGAATAGCTTTCTGATTTTTATTCTTTCGTATCTTTAGATAAGATTGAATCAAAAGATTAAGAAGTTTCCAATTTTCTATTCCATACCTCTTTCAACCAGTATCGGGGTGTTTTTGTTTGAGCCGTACGAGATGAAATTCTCATATACGGTTCTCAGAGGGGGAGTCCCTTGGTTTACCTATCTCAATAAAGTCTACGATTGGTTCGAAGAACGTCTCGAGATTCAGGCGATTGCAGATGATATAACTAGTAAATACGTTCCTCCTCATGTCAACATATTTTATTGTCTAGGAGGAATTACACTTACTTGTTTTTTAGTACAAGTAGCTACAGGGTTTGCTATGACTTTTTATTACCGTCCGACCGTTACTGAGGCTTTTGCTTCTGTTCAATATATAATGACGGAAGTTAACTTTGGTTGGTTAATCCGATCAGTTCATCGATGGTCGGCAAGTATGATGGTCCTAATGATAATCCTGCACGTATTTCGTGTGTATCTCACTGGTGGTTTTAAAAAACCTCGCGAATTGACTTGGGTTACAGGTGTGGTTCTGGCTGTATTGACTGCATCTTTTGGTGTAACAGGTTATTCTTTACCTTGGGACCAAATTGGGTATTGGGCAGTAAAAATTGTAACAGGTGTACCAGAAGCGATTCCGGTAATAGGATCTCCTTTGGTAGAGTTATTACGCGGAAGTGCTAGTGTGGGACAGTCCACTTTGACTCGTTTTTATAGTTTACACACTTTTGTATTACCTCTTCTTACTGCCGT